AATATATAATTAATTTATTTTTATTTTTATTTATTTTTATTTATTTTTATTTATTTTTATTTATTTTTATTTATTTTTATTTATTTTTAATTATATATATATAAACATAATTTTTAAAAATGTATAAGTATACGCACGCACATATATGTGTGTATATAATTAATTAATTATACATATATATATATATAATTTTGAAAAATCATGTACGCGTACTTTAGTACGTGGTTTTTCACTTACTTTCCCAGGAACGTTATGCTGTTGAATACTTGGATTTAGGGGTTTGACAAGCCGTATGCAGTGTAATATGGGGGGTAGGGGGGTTTAGCTAAAAATAAATTTTTTTTTGGCTGGAAGGGGGGAATCTATATAGTATATTGCTGGAAAATCAGTGTTGTATTAATATATATGTCATTCGAGCATTCATTAAATATCGCATGTATCAATATTTTATGGCTTATACATCCGTGCATGAAGCAATCCAACTTTAAAGAAGTAATTATTGATATCACTCTGAAATGCCATGCAGGCCTATAAAAAAAAAAGAAATACCAGATGTCAAATTCATAATAGAAATATATGAATTGTTACATAAATAATATACATAAAATTATATCGGATATTTCTTCTGCTTATATGTATTAATATATCTCTTATATTACTGAACATTATTCGTACGGAATATAGATGAATGCACGATTATACATAGCTGGGACGTTCTCGAAGGTTTGCAGGAAGTAGTTTAAAATTAGAATTTTGGATTTGGGTGCCAATGGTAAGATTTAAAAAAAATTTCTTCTTTCTGATAGATTTATTATTGTGGCAGAGCTTGGATAAGTTTAAAAGAGTATTATCTCTAATCGGTAGTTTACAAGACTGCTGCTTTGATTATTTAAGCTATTTAAACATTTGTTTAGTATTTTATCTTCTAACATTGCGATTGGGGGTATAATAGCAATGAATATAGCAAAATACAATAATGATGCTACTTGACCAATTATGATGAATGGGTCTTCTACTGGTTGGCCTCCAATTCATGTTAAAATAATGATGTTTGAGATTATTAATCAAAATAGCATTTGGGTTAGTGGGCGAAATGTTATTGTACGTTGTTTTGTTGAGTGTATTATTGGAATAAAGAATAGAATTAGGATTGAAAATAATAGGGCTAGTACGCCTCCTAGTTTGTTTGGGACTGATCGTAGGATTGCGTAAGCGAAAAGGAAATACCATTCTGGTTTGATGTGTGGTGGTGTTACTAGTGGGTTAGCTGGAGAAAAGTTTTCTGGTTCTGTTAATAAATATGGGAAGAATAATGCAATTATGGCTAAAGTTGTTAATATAATAATGAACCCAACAATGTCTTTATATGAGAAGTATGGGTGGAAGGATACTTTGTCTGGGTTTGAGTTGATTCCTGTTGGATTGTTTGATCCTGTTTCATGTAGAAAGATCAGATGTATGATGCTTATCCCTGCAATTAAAAATGGTAGGATGAAGTGGAAAGCAAAGAATCGGGATAATGTGGCATTGTCTACTGAAAATCCGCCTCAGATTCATTGAACTAATAGATTTCCGATGTATGGGATTGCTGAAAGTAGATTAGTAATTACAGTTGCCCCTCAAAATGATATTTGGCCTCATGGTAGGACATATCCTACGAATGCTGTAGCTATTACTAGTAATAGTAGAATTACTCCGATGTTTCATGTCTCTTTGTACATGTAAGAGCCGTAGTAGATTCCCCGTCCGATGTGTAAGTAGATGCAAATGAAGAAGAATGAGGCTCCGGTGGCGTGTATATTACGAATTAGTCAACCATAGTTTACGTCCCGACAAATGTGGGATACAGATGAAAATGCTAATGTTGTATCTGCTGTAAAATGTATTGCTAGGAATAGGCCTGTTAGAATTTGGAAGATTAAACAGACCCCGAGTAGTGAGCCGTAGTTTCAGAGTGTAGAGAGGTTTGCTGGGGCGGGTAGGTCAATGAATGAGTTGTTAATGATTTTAATAATTGGGTTGATTTTACGGATATTGGGGTACATTAGTTTTTATAGTTGAATTTACGACGGTGGTTTTTCAGTCCATTAGTCCTGGTTAAAATTCCAGGTGAAGACTATGTCATATATTGTTTTTATAGGTTTATTAGGGCTTGTTTTTGGTATGGTTGGTGTTGCATCAAATCCATCTCCTTATTATGCTGCTTTTGGTTTAGTGTTGGGGGCTGCTAGTGGGTGTGTGGTTCTTTTTAGTTTTGGTACTACTTTTTTATCGTTGGTTTTATTCTTGATTTATCTTGGTGGTATAATAGTTGTTTTTGCATATTCTGCGGCTATGGCGTCTGAGCCATATCCGGAGGCATGGGGTAGTTTGTCCGTTATTTTTTATTTGGTTTTTTATTGTGGTGTTTTAATTATTGGGTTAGGCTTGGTTAATTATGTTGATGTGTTGTCTGTTGTTGGTGAGTTTTCGGTAGTTCGGTGTGATTGGGGAGGAATTTCAGTGTTGTATTGATCTGGCGGGTGATTGTTGCTGGCTCTTGGATGAGTATTATTAATTACTTTGTTTGTTGTGTTGGAAGTGACTCGTGTAGTTAAGTTTGGGGCTATGTGTATTTAGATTATTGTGGCTAAAATCAGGGTGCATAGGAAGATTGTTAAATAGGTTTTTATTATACCTCGTTGAATGTTTGTTACTGTTTTAATTGGTGGCAGTTGTTGGTTTGATAGTCCTTTTGGCCCTGATTTTTCTAATCAGAATAGATCAATAGTGTTTGTTGCGACTGATTGTCCTAATTTTAATGAGAGTTGTGGTGTTGTTCGGTGTGAGATGGTTGGGAAGAATGCTAGTAGTGTTGTGAATTTGTGGGCTTGGTTAATTTTTTTGTTTGGGGAAGTTATAATGTCAAATGCAAGTGTAATTCCTATAATTGTTACTAGGAGGGCTGTTAGTTTTAAAATGGTTGGTATTGTTATTGTTTGGGTTTTTGATTGGGTTATGTTTATTGTTATAAGGAAACCCGCTAAAATGCTACCTCAAGCTAGTCGTTTGATTGGGTTTAGTAGTGTTGTGGAATTTTCATTGATTGGTTGTGCTGGTGGTGATTGTGGTTTGCCGGTTATTGAGAAACTAATTAGTCGTAGGCTATAGACTGATGTAAATATTGTTGCCACGATTGTGATAGTTATAGCTCATGCATTTGTGATTGATGTATTTATGGCCTCAATAATGGCGTCTTTTGAGAAAAATCCGGTTAGGAATGGGATTCCTGTTAGTGCCATGCTACCAATTATGGTGCATGATGCTGTAATTGGTATTGTCTCTTGTAGTGCTCCTATTTTTCGGATATCCTGCTCGTTATTAAGGCTATGAATGATTGAGCCGGAGCATATAAATAGTATTGCTTTAAAAAAGGCGTGCGTGCAGATGTGTAGGAAGGCTAGTTGTGGCTGGTTTAGTCCAATTGTGACTATTATTAATCCTAGTTGGCTTGATGTGGAAAATGCTACAATTTTTTTGATATCATTTTGTGTAATGGCAAATAATGCGGCGAAGAGTGTGGTAATTGCGCCCAGGCATATGCAGGTGGTTAGTGCGATTTGATTAGATTCGATTAGTTGGTGAAATCGAATTAATAGGAAAATGCCTGCAACTACTATTGTGCTAGAGTGAAGTAGGGCGGAGACTGGTGTTGGACCTTCTATTGCTGCTGGTAGTCATGGGTGAAGTCCAAATTGTGCTGATTTGCCAGTGGCTGCGATGATCAAGCCTATCAATGGTATTGTAGAGTCTGATTTGGTTATGAAGATCTGTTGAAGTTCCCATGAGTTTGTTTTTATTGAAAATCAGGCTATTGTTATAATTAACCCAATATCACCAATACGATTGTAAATTACTGCTTGTAGTGCTGATGAGTTTGCATCTATACGTGCGTGTCATCATCCAATTAATAGGAAGGACATAATTCCTACTCCCTCTCATCCAATGAACAGTTGAAATATGTTATTGGCTGAGACTAGTATAATTATGGCAATTAAAAATAGTAGTAAATATTTAAAGAACTTATTAATTCATGGGTCTTTATTTATGTATCATGAGGCAAATTCTATAATAGATCAGGTGACGTATAGTGCCACTGGGATGAAAAATGTTGAGTATTGGTCAAATTTTAGGGAGATGTTGATGTTGAAGGTGTTGGTGTTGATTCAGTGTCAGTTGAGTATAATTGTTTCTGTTCCTGTGTCCAAGAAAATAGTTAAAGGGATTATGCTAATAAGGAATGCTGATTTTACTGTAAATGTTGTAGTTAGTGGTGTAAGTTTTATGTGCTTTGTTAGTTGTATGACTAGTGGTAGTGTTAAAATAATTATGGAAAGGAGTATGGTAGAGTTAAAAGTTGTTAGATTCATAGCTTTTACGTGGACTTGCATCACGAGTATTTGGTGCCTAAGACCAATGGATTAACTATTATCTTTTAAAAGCGTAAGAGAATTGTGGAGTTTAACCTCAATTGTAGGTAATTAGCAGTTCCTAGTTGGTCGTCTTCTCTTGGTGAGTAAGGGGTTGATATTCCCTGTTTTTAGAATCACAATCTAATGTTTTTGTAAACTATATTCACAGGAATAAAGCCCTCAGATTAGGCCAGGGTTAAATATTAGAAGAATTATTGGTATTGTGTGAAGTGTTATTAAAAGGTGTTCTCGTGTGTATGATGGAAGTAAGTGGTTTATATGTTTGGTGGTTGGGCCACGTTGTGTTGTTAGGAATATGTGTAGTGAGTAGATGGCTGTAATGATAACACCTGAGCCGGTTAGGATAATTGTTAAGGTTGATCAATTAAATATGGCTGAAATGATTGTTAGTTCACCTATTAGATTAATTGATGGGGGTAGAGCTATGTTTGTTAAGTTTGCCACAAGTCATCATATTGCTATCAGTGGGAGGATTGTTTGTAATCCGCGGGCTAATAATATTGTTCGATTATGAGTTCGTTCATAGTTAGTGTTTGCTAAACAGAAAAGTATAGATGATGTTAATCCGTGAGCAATTATTAGGGTTGTAGCACCGGATATTGTTCACGGAGTTTGGATTATAGTTGCTATGATTACTAAGGCTATATGGCTTACTGATGAATAAGCAATTAATGATTTTAGATCTGTTTGTCGTAAACAGATAGTGCTTGTTATAATGATGCCTCATAGGCTGAGAATGATAAATGGATAGGTGGTTTCTATAGTAAATGGTGTTAGTATTATTGATACTCGTATAATACCATACCCTCCTAATTTTAAAAGTACAGCAGCCAGAATTATTGATCCAGCAATTGGTGCTTCTACATGTGCTTTTGGTAGTCATAAGTGTGTACCATATAGTGGTATTTTTACTAAGAAGGCGATAAGGCATGCGACTCATCAGATGTAGTTAGTGTTTGTTGTTGTAATTTGGTTTAAGAATTGTATATTTATTATTGATAGTGAGCCTATATTGTTGTGTAAAATTAATAATGCAATTAATAGTGGTAGGGATCCTATTAGGGTATAGAATAGGAAGTATGTTCCGGCATTTAATCGTTCTACTTGGTTTCCTCAACGAGTAATAATGATTAGTGTCGGAATTAATGTAGTTTCAAATATAATATAAAATTGAATTAGTTCTGTTGAGGAAAAAGCTAGAATTAGGGACAGTTGAAGTGCAATAAATATTGAGATGTATGTTCGTTGTTGGTTAGGTTGATTATTGGACATGTGATTTCGGCTAGCAATAATTATAAGGGGGGTTAATCAGCAAGTGAGAATCATTAATGGGGTTGATAGTTGGTCAGTGGCTATTCATTTGTTGCTAAATTCTATAGTAGTTGATGGGGAAAAAAATCAGGTTAGGCTTAAAATTGAGATTAGTAGGCTGTGTGTTATGGTTGTAGTTCATAGTCATTTTGCTCGTACTAATCAGGCTATTGGGATTAGTATTGAAGTTGAAATAATAATTTTTAACATTGTAGAAGATTTAGGTTTTTTATTAGATCTGAGCCGTGTGTTCGGTTTGTGGCTACTAGAATAGCTAATCCTGTGCCAGCCTCGCATGCAGATATGGTAATTAGAGCTATTGGGCTAATAGATAATAATATAGATTCTGTTTGTGAGCACCATAGAGTTAAACCAATGAAAATAGCTAGTATCATACCTTCTAGGCAGATTAATGCTGATATAAAATGGGTTCGGTGAAATGCTAGCCCGGTTATGCTTGCTAGAAATGTGAATAGAATAGTAAAGTTTATCAAGGTCATAGAAAGGTTGTGGTGTTGTCCACAGTTTATTGAGTCGAAATCGATAGTCTTATTTTAGATTAACCTTTCACTCTGCTCATTCTAGTCCGCCTTGGGTTCATTCGTATATTAAGCCTATGGTTAACAGTGTAATAATTATAGTGGCCATGAGTAGTGGTATGGTTGGGGATGTTAATTGACTTGCTCATGGTGTTGGTAGGAGGAGGGCAATTTCTAGATCAAAAAGTAGAAATATAATGGCAATTAGAAAAAATCGGACGGAAAATGGTAGTCGTGCTGATCCTAGTGGGTCAAATCCGCATTCATATGGTGATAGTTTTTCTGTATCGGGCACTATTATTGGTAGTCAAAAACTAATAAATAGAAGAAGTATTGTGATTATAAGGGCAGTAATAATGGCTATAATTGTCATTGCCCCCCCCAGCTTATTAGTCTGGATTTTATGATTGGAAGTCATTAGTATTAGTTATACTAAGGGGGTATGAGCCTCATCAGTAAATTGATACATATAGGAATAGTCACACTACATCTACGAAGTGTCAGTATCACGCCGCGGCTTCGAATCCGAAGTGATGTTTTAGTGTAAAGTGGTATATAATTTGCCGTAGTAGGCAAATGATTAGAAAGGTAGAGCCAATAATTACGTGTAGGCCGTGGAATCCTGTGGCAACAAAAAATGTTGAGCCGTAAATGCCGTCTGAAATTGAGAATGGGGCATCGTAATATTCTATTGCTTGTAGTACTGTAAAATATAATCCTAGTGCAACTGTTATGGTTAATGCATGGATTGCTTCTTTTCGGTTTCCAGTTATAATGCTATGGTGGGCTCAAGTTACGGTTACGCCTGAGGCAAGTAGGACTGCTGTATTTAATAATGGGACTTCAAATGGGTCTAGTGGTAGGATTCCAGTAGGCGGTCAACATTCTCCGAGCTCGATGGTTGGGGCAAGGCTTGCTCGGTAAAATGCTCAGAAAAATCCTAAGAAGAAGAATACTTCTGAGGTGATAAATAGGATTATTCCATATCGAAGGCCTTTTTGTACTGTTGCAGTGTGGTGTCCTTGGAATGTAGACTCGCGAATAATGTCGCGTCATCATTGAATTATAGTTATTAGTAGGACTAATAGGCTAATTAATATTAGTGTACTTGATGAGAAGTGAAATCACATGGCCAAACCTGATGTTATTAGTAGAGCGGCTATTGCTCCTGTGAGTGGTCAAGGGCTTGGGTCAACTATATGATATGTGTGGGTTTGGTGTGCCATTAGGTATTTTCTTGTAAGTATAGAGATAGTAATAATACAAAGACGTATGCTTGAATTAAGGCTACAGCTACTTCTAATAGAGTTAGTAGTAGTAAAATAGCAAATGTTAATACTGCTACAGTAGGTATTATGGGTAGTAGGACAAACACTGCTGTAGCAATAAGTTGAATTAATAAGTGCCCAGCTGTTAAGTTAGCAGTGAGTCGAACGCCTAATGCTATTGGTCGGATAAAAAGGCTAATGGTTTCAATAATGATTAAAGGTGGGATAAGTGGAGTTGGTGTTCCTTCTGGTAAAAAGTGGGCTAAGGAAATTGTTGGTTGGTTGCGTATTCCAATGATAACAGTTGATAGTCATATTGGAATAGCCAGTGCTATGTTTATTGATAGTTGTGTTGTTGGGGTAAAAGTGTATGGTAGTAGGCCTAGTAGATTTACTGTTATTAAAAATATTATTAATGATGTTAAAATTAGTGCTCATTTTTGGCCATGTATATTAATAGGTGAAAATAATTGTTTTATAAAGTTAATTGTAAATCAGGTTTGTAAAGTTGAGCAACGGTTATTTAATCATTGTTTAGTTGGATTATTGATAAGGTTTGTTGGGAATATCATGGCTAAAACAATAAGTGGAAGTCCTAGTAGTACTGGGCTCATGAATTGGTCAAAGAAGCTTATTATCATGGTCAGGTTCATGAATTATGTTGTTTGTGGTCTGATTTTTGTGTTGTGATGTTGGTAGTTTCGTGTGAAATAATTTTTGATACTATAATAGTTAAGATAATGGTCCATGACAGGATTATGATTAAAAATCAGGGGTTTGGGATTAATTGTGGCATGTCGCTGGGGGTGGGTGGTAACCACCTATGTTAGCTTAAAAGGCTAATGCTTTCCTTGATAGCTACTCAGTGATGAGTTTAGTATTGATGTAGATCAGTTTTCAAAGTTATTGATTGGTGTGGCTTCTACAACGATAGGCATGAAGCTATGGTTTGAGCCGCAGATTTCTGAGCATTGGCCGTAGAATACTCCTGGCCGAGTGGTAATAAATGTAGTTTGGTTTAGTCGGCCAGGGATTGCGTCGGTTTTTACTCCAAGTGAAGGTAATGCTCATGAGTGTAAGACATCTTCAGCTGTGATAAGTATGCGGATTGGGGATTCTATTGGTACTACTACTCGATTGTCAACTTCAAGTAATCGGAGTTGTCCTGACTCGAGTGAGTCTGTTGGGATTATATATGAGTCAAATGAAAGGTTGTCGTAGTCTGTAAATTCATATGATCAGTATCACTGATGTCCGATTGATTTAATAGTTACATGTGGGTCACTGATTTCATCTATTAAATAAAGGATGCGTAGTGATGGGAGAGCAATAACGATTATAATGATTGCTGGTAAAATTGTTCAGATTATTTCAACTTCTTGTGCGTCTATTAAATTTGTACTTATTAGTTTTGTGGTTATTATAATGGTGATGGTATATAATACTAATGTACTAATTAAAAATACAACCATTAAGGTGTGATCATGGAAATGAAGTAGTTCTTCTATAATAGGTGATGCAGCGTCCTGGAATCCTAGCTGTGATGGGTGTGCCATGAGAGATATACAAGTTTTATTTTGTTATTCTGCCCTGACAAAGTAGTGTAATATATTTACTAATATCTCATTAAAAAGGTGTGAGTGGTAATACGGTTGGCTTGAAACTAACTGATGTAGGTTCAACTCCTACCCTTTTTGTTGGATTTGTATGAATGCTGGTTCTTCAAATGTATGGTATGGTGGAGGGCATCCATGAAGTCATTCAACATTTGTTGGTGTTAATTCTGTTGATTCTACTTCTCGTTTTGCTGAGAAAGCTTCTCAAATAATAAATATTATTATGATTACTGCTACTAGTGAAATGAATGAACCGATTGATGAAATTACATTTCAGATTGTGTATGCATCTGGGTAGTCAGAGTATCGTCGTGGCATGCCGGCGAGGCCAAGAAAGTGTTGTGGGAAGAATGTTATATTTACTCCTGCAAACATAACGCCGAAATGGATTTTAGTTCATACGTCATGGAGTGAGAAGCCTGAGAATAATGGGAATCAGTGAATGAAGCCCCCTATAATTGCAAATACTGCTCCTATCGATAAAACATAGTGGAAGTGGGCTACTACGTAATAAGTGTCGTGGAGGATAATGTCTAGTGATGAGTTGGCTAATACAATACCGGTAAGGCCCCCAACAGTAAAAAGGAAGATAAACCCTAGGGCTCATAATATTGCTGCGTCTCATTTGATTGTTCCTCCGTGTAATGTAGCTAATCAGCTAAAAACTTTTACTCCGGTTGGAATTGCAATAATTATTGTAGCAGATGTGAAGTATGCGCGTGTGTCTACGTTTATTCCTACTGTAAATATATGGTGGGCTCAGACAATAAACCCTAAAAGGCCAATAGATATTATTGCTCAAACTATTCCTATGTAGCCGAATGGTTCTTTTTTACCAGAATAATATGTGACGATATGTGAAATTATTCCGAAGCCTGGTAGAATTAAGATGTAGACTTCGGGATGGCCAAAGAATCAAAATAGATGTTGGTATAGAATTGGGTCTCCTCCGCCAGCTGGGTCGAAGAATGTAGTATTAAGGTTTCGATCTGTTAGTAGTATTGTGATTCCGGCTGCTAATACTGGGAGTGATAATAGAAGAAGTACAGCGGTGATTAATACAGATCAGACAAACAGTGGGGTTTGATATTGTGAGGCTGTTGGTGGTTTTATGTTAATGATTGTTGTGATGAAGTTAATTGCGCCCAGGATAGATGAAACTCCGGCTAGATGGAGTGAAAAAATTGTGAGATCAACTGATGCGCCGGCGTGCGCTAAATTGCCTGCAAGAGGTGGATATACTGTTCATCCAGTTCCCGCACCTGCTTCTACGCCAGATGAGGCTAATAACAATAGAAATGATGGTGGGAGTAATCAGAAACTTATGTTGTTTATTCGTGGGAAGGCTATGTCTGGTGCACCAATTATTAGTGGTACTAGTCAGTTTCCAAACCCACCAATTATAATAGGTATTACTATAAAAAAAATTATAACGAAGGCATGGGCGGTAACGATTACATTATAAATTTGGTCATCTCCCAGTAGTGTGCCTGGTTGGCTAAGTTCTGCCCGAATTAGAAGGCTTAGAGCGGTGCCAACTATGCCGGCTCAGGCACCAAAGATTAAATAGAGGGTGCCGATGTCTTTGTGGTTAGTTGAGAAGAATCAACGGGTAAGTGTCACTGGTAAAATGGCTGAGTTTAGGCGGCGGATTGTAGCTCCGAAAACAAAGGTAAAAAGCCCTTTTTTTATCAGTTCCGTAGTGTTAACGTACATGCAGGAGTGCAAATCCTGAGACGTAGACTAGCAGTCTGCCGGGGCTTCTCCCGCCTTTTTTTTTTCGGCGGGAGAAGTGGATTGTAGTTCTTATTGTTAGAGCATCTGATTGTTAATTAGGAGGTTGTGAGATAGAGGCTCACCTGTCCAGAAGGCTTTAGTTTAAAGTAAAATATTTGTGTTGCATTCAGAAGATGTTAGATATAACCTTACAAGTCTTAATTTGGAATTAGAAGGGCTTAGCTTCTTTTTAGGGCTTTGAAGGCTCTTGGTTTAATTATCCTAAATTCCATAGTATAACAGTATAATGTTTGGTGTGAGTGGTAATATTATGATAGATATCGTAGCTGTTATTGTTAATATAATGTTCAGGTTTTTTGATTTGTGTCGTCAAATTGGTGTTGAATTCATTGGATTTGGTGATTGTGTTATTGATAGTGCATAGGCCATTCGAAGGTAGAAGAATAGGCTTAATAAAGCTGAAATGGCTATTATAGAGGCAATAGTTGAAATATGTTGTTTTGTCAGTTCATGTAAAATAAGTCATTTTGGTATAAATCCTGTGGTTGGCGGGAGTCCCCCTAGTGATAGTAAGGTAAGTATAGTGATATAGGCTAAGGCTGGTATTTTTGTTCATGAGGTTGTTAATGAGTTAATTTTTGTTGTGTTTAATGAAATAAGTATTATAAATATAGCTGATGTTATAATTAAATATAATGAGAAATTTAGTGTGGCTAAGTGTGGTGAAAATGGTATAATTGTTATTATTCATCCAAGGTGTGTGATGGATGAATAGGCTATGATTTTTCGTAGTTGTGTTTGATTAAGACCAGATCATCCACCGATTATAATTGAAAGTAGTCCCAAAATGGCTATTATATGGGTGTTTAATGTGTTGTAGATTATAAGCATTAGTGCTATTGGGGCAATTTTTTGTCATGTTGATAAGATTAGTCCTGTTATTAGGTTTAATCCTTGTAGTACTTCTGGTAATCAGAAGTGTATTGGGGCGAGGCCTAGTTTTATTATGAGTGCTACTGTTATTATGCTTGATGGTATTATAGATAGTTCTTTTAGTTCTCATTGTCCGGTTGTTCATGCATTGATTAGTGTTGAGAATAGAATTAATGTGGAGGCTGCAGCTTGTGTTAGGAAATATTTTGTAGTTGCTTCTGTTGCGCGGGGGTGATGTTGTTTAATCATTAACGGTACTATAGCCAGTGTATTAATTTCTAATCCAATTCATGCAAGCATTCAGTGCGAGCTTGTTAGTGTAATGGTTGTGCCGATTGCTAGGCTGGATATAATGATGGATAAGGCGAATGGATTCATTAGTGAAGGAGGGGTTTTAACCAACATGTTTGGGGCATGGGCCCAAAAGCTTAGTGAGATTAGCTGACTTTACTAGAAAATTGTGTAATGGTTGCACGAAGGGCTTTGATTCCTTATGTGTAGGTTCGAGTCCTGTTTTTCTAGATATGAAGAGGTTTGAACTCTTATTAATTACTCTATCAAAGTAGTCCTTGACTTTCGGGCACGTATCTTATGTTTGTGGCGGGAGTCCTGCTATTGAAATTGGTATTGAAATGTAAATTAGTGTTGTGGCTAGAACTAGTGGTAGAAAGTTTTTCCAGACAAGATGTATTAATTGATCGTATCGGAATCGTGGGTATGATGCACGGACTCATAAAAATAGGGATGAGAGAAGTAGGGTTTTTATTATAATGTTTATTGTTGTTGATTCTATAATTGTTTGATTAATAGTTGGTGCGAGAAATAAAATTGTTGAAAGTGTATTTATTATTAGGATGTTTGAATATTCTGCCAGGAAGAATAATGCAAATGGGCCGCCTGCATATTCTACGTTAAATCCTGAGACTAGTTCAGACTCTCCCTCTGTTAAATCAAATGGAGCTCGGTTGGTTTCGGCTAATGTTGAAATATATCATATTGCTGCTATAGGCCAGGCTGGTAGTAGTAGTCAGGTATATTCTTGTGTGTATATAAAATTTAGCGGTGTAAAGGTGCCTGATAGTAGAATTGTGCATAATAAAATAAGGCCTAATGTCACTTCGTAAGAAATAGTTTGTGCTACTGCACGTAGTGCGCCGATTAATGCATATTTTGAATTTGATGATCAGCCGGAGCCAAGGATTGAGTATACTATGAGGCTGGAAATAGCCAGTATAAATAGGATTCCTAGATTTATGTCCAGGATTGGGGATGGTATTGGTATAGGGGTTCATAAAATTATTGATAACGTTAAAGCTAGAATTGGGGTTATTAAAAATATAATTTGTGATGAGGATGATGGACGTAGTGGTTCTTTAATAAATAGTTTTAGGCCGTCTGCAACTGGTTGTAATAGGCCAGTTGGACCGATGATATTTGGTCCTTTTCGCAATTGTATATAGCCTAGAACTTTTCGTTCAAGGAGGGTTAGGAATGCTACTGCAAGTAAAATTGGGATGATGAGTGTCAGTGGGTTGAGTGCATTAATAATGTTCATAGCTAAAGAGAGGATTTGAACTTCTGGTTTAAAGGTCTTAGGGCTTTTGCATTTACCTGGCTCTGCCACTTAAGCTTGCCCTCTATGTCTAGAGGTATAATTGTTGTTAGTGTTTAGTTGTTTACACATATTTATTTGAGGACTTAATTGTTATTATTGGTCCAAGTCTCTTATTCCTTACGTATTAAAGAGATCTAGTAAATAGATAGAAACTGACCTGGATTTCTCCGGTCTGAACTCAGATCACGTAGGATTTTAATTGTTGAACAAACAAACCTTTGACGGCTGCTGCACTGTCTGGGTATCCTGATCCAACATCGAGGTCGTAAACCTTCTTGTTGATATGGACTCTAAAAGAAGATTGCGCTGTTATCCCTAGGGTAGCTTGGTTCGTTGGTCAATTATATTGGGTCATAAAGCATTTTAATGGGACTGTGTTATGTTTAACTTAGTTGTGTTCTCGGAGGATAGTTTTTCTCCGTGGTTGCCCCAACCAAAAACAGTACGTCAGGATTTTGTTAGTTTTTAGTGAAATAAAGTGGTTACGTGTTTTAAGTTCCATGGGGTCTTCTCGTCTTATTTTTATATTCCGGCCTTTGTACCAGAAAGTCAGTTTCATTGAGTTGATAAAAGAGACAGTTAAGTTCTCGTCTTGCCATTCATACTAGTCTTTATTTAAAAGACAAGTGATTGTGCTACCTTTGCACAGTCAGGATACTGCGGCCATTAAAAAGGTTTATTTCATTGGGCAGGCAGTGCCTCTAATATGTGTTTATTGCTAGAGGTGATGTTTTTGGTAAACAGGCGGAGCGTTTAGTTTGCTGAATTCCTTTTTTATCTTTTTATCTTTCTTATTGCATTCCTATGTTGGGTTAACGGTTAGTTTAGATAATAAGTCTAGTTAATTGTTTTATTATGTTTTATCGGTAAGTTCCAGGGAGTTGTTCGTTCTGGTTTACATGGATGCAGGAGAGAAAATTATGTTTTCTTATTACTAGTTCTAGTATAGGTTTGGCTATAGTTTATAGTGTGGCCCGCTTGGTTTTTAGGGTTTTGAGTTATTTATTGGTATTTGTTGATTAAACGGTATGTTTGAGCTGTGACGCTGTCTTTATAGGTGGCTGCTCTTGGGCCTACAAGGTTTTTAAAACGATCTTTTAAAGTATAATCATTACCCGTTGTTGTAGGTTGTATTCTTTTTCAACAGGGCTGTTCCTCTGTTGAATTGCTCTTAAGTTTTTATTATTATTGAGGTATAATTTATATAAGGTTTAAGGTTGGGCTAAAACTCGTTTGTTGGGCAACCAGCTATCACTAAATTCGTTAGGTGTGTCGCCTCTATTTAAAAGTCTTTCCACTCTTTTGCCACAGAGACGGATTGGCACTGGATGCTGCTCTTAAATAGCTCATTTAGTTTCGGGGAAGTTGACTTAAGGTCTTTTTGCCATGTGTAGACTGACTAGACCATGATGCAAAAGGTACTGGTATTTATCCATGCTTTTTTGTACTTTTATGGTTTGTTTAATTTCTTTTTCAGTATTCCCTTGCGGTACTATTTCTATTGCTTCAGGAAGAATCTTTTCTTTCTCCAGTACTAAGACTGTTGAATGTTTTAATTTTGTTGGTGTTTATTAATTGGTGTTGTTGAGCTAGCATGACAGTTCAAAGTGGTTTGGGTTTCACAAATATATTTTCGGTGTAAACGAAATGTTTTAGTTAAACTACATTTTGATCAATCCAAGAGCACTTTCCAGTGCGCTTACCGTGTTACGACTTTCCTCGTCTGTTATAACTGGTGTGTTATTATCTATTTATTTTTGTGTTATTTTGATGAGGGTGACGGGCGGTGTGTGCGCGCCCCAGGGCCGATTTTAGGTTGGTAAACTTATCCAATCTTACTGTCAAATCCGGCTTCAAATATGGTTTTCATAATATTATTCGTGTTCTTTATAGAAAATGTAGCCCATTTCTTCCCAACCCATATGCTACACCTTGACCTGTCTTATTTGAGTGTGTCATTCTTGTTGGCTTTCGTGCCCTCATGAGGCAAACTGGAGACGGTGGTATATAGGCTGTTTGCTAGGGGTGGTGAGGTTCAGCGTGGGTTATCGATTATAGAACAGGCTCCTCTGGGTGGGTTTGGGGCACCGCCAAGTCTCTTGAGTTTTAAGCAGTTGCTCGTAGTGTTCTGGCGGAAGTTAATGTAAGTATTCAAGCTTTGTGGCTGAGCATAGTGGGGTATCTAATCCCAGTTTGTTTTCTAGCGGTAGTGAGGTTAGAGATGTCGTTAATGTTAAGATCATTTTCGTTGTTGTATATCAAGTATACTATGCGTATGACGGCTTAGTAAGTTTTTAGTCTTAAGTAATTTGATTATTTCCTAGTCACGCTTTACGCCGTAATTTTATCAACTTGGGTTTCTTGTATAACCGCGGTGGCTGGCACAAAGATTGACCAACCCTAAAAACTATATCTGCATCAAGCTGGTGCTTATATGACAATGTTTATCACTGCTGTTTGCCCTTGGGGGTGTGGTTGTACTAGATGTTGGTGGCTAACTATTGTTGTGCCTGATATCAAGTCCTTATATAATAATATAAGGGGGTTTTCACTGGTGTGTGGAGGCTTGCATGTGTAAAATTAATTGTGGTTGATAATAAAGCCGGGACCAGACTTTTGTAGTGTCTGTGGGCTGCTATGCCATATCAACGTCTTCAGTGTTGCGCTTTAATATTTAAGCTACTCAAAC